CTAGAGGAGGAGAATTATATCAACTCTGTCTAGTTTCTTCGTTCCCTATTTCTACTCACAGGATCCTGAGGAAAAGAATTTGGTTTCCACCGAGCGGAAACAATATGCCGATGGTTCTAGTAAACCAAAACCACCGTTTTATAGCTAAAAGCTTCAATCTCCCTTTTACAACACAAAAATTGAAGATCTAGTTACGATTGGAAATAAACTTTTGTATCTTTATCCATGTATCCTTGACTCATACTCATTCAATTGGAAGAGTTGATCCAATGCAAAAAAATTATGCTTCACGATTCCATAATCCAATTTTATCTTTATTCAATTTATAATTGACCTTTGGATACAAATCGTGAGAATGTATATTCTTCCTCAAATATGCCATTGAGAGGTAAAGGATTAAACCTTTTTAAGAAATAAAGTTTTGATTCGGAATATGAAAAAACCGAAAGACCCCTTAACTATTTAAGTTGTTAATAGAACGAATCACACTTTTACCACTAAACTATACCCGCTACAATTTATATATTGTATATAAATGGAGGAACATTTGTCGAACAAAGAGATGAGATACAATCAAGATAGCATCAGAATCATGAAAATGCTAGTGTTTACGTGTATTTTGCCCCCCGGAAACTTGATAAAAAAAAATAGGCGAATAGCAAAAAGCTTATCTTATTTAAATAAGATAAAAAGTTATAATTATAATTATACTTTTCGTTTGCTGGGAAGTCATTACTGAGAGTTCCGGTCCGAAGGAGTCATTGAAGCCGGATCATCCAAATGATCAATTCTGTATACACAGTTCTTTTCGACTTTCCTTTAAACTGTCAGATCTTATGAATTTAGGTCAATTGATCTCAAGTGTTCAAATAAAGCTTGTTCTTTTAATTGAACAAGTACAAGTAAATGATCTATTTATAATTGATTATAAATAATCAATATGAAAAATATGTATATTTATATAGTTGAGGTTATTTTTTATTTAATATATGTATGTGTATGTGTTTTTTTAGTCCACTTTTTTCAGTAAGTAAATTTTTATTTATAAAAGAATAAAAAAAAGAACATTAAGAAGAAAATATAAAATATTTAGAAGAAAATATAAAATATTTAGAAGAAAATATAAAATATTTATTATTATATAAAATTATATAAAATATTTTATATAAAATATTTATTATTAATAATAAGAAATGATGAAACTTCCATCATAGGAATGGGGATGGAAATTGCCCTTGTTGCTTCTTTAATAACAAGTATTTATGATTTGATATCAAATCATAATTGAATTGGTTGATCCATGAATGATTGATTCATTGAAACTAAAAATAAGTAATGGCCCGGCCAGTACTCCAGTACTTAAATTGGGCCGGGGGAATAAATCTTTTGTACAAAATAAAATCAATAAGGCATTTTTTCTATTGGTGATATCTCTTTCGAATCATTATATAAATTGAATTGCGGATCAAATTTGTAAATATCTTTAAATATTTTAATATATTTAAATATTTTAATATATATTTATATATATAATTATAGAAATATAATTATAGAATTTATATAATATAGTATAGAAATAATATAGTATAGAATTTATATAATTAATTCTCTTTTTTTTATATTGGTTATATGTTATTTTTCTATCCTTCTAATAAGGAAAGAAAACTGGGGTTTTTTTGATCAATCTTTACTTCAACTTCGCGTGTCACATCACATAAAAAATTTTTCAAATTGGAATTTGGAGAGATGGCTGAGTGGACTAAAGCGTCGGATTGCTAATCCGTTGTACGAATTATTTGTACCGAGGGTTCGAATCCCTCTCTCTCCGCTCTATCTAATCACTTGAAACTTTTAAATTCGAAAAAATATCAATCAATCCCTTATATTTTATCATCAAAAAAATAAGAAAAAAGAAAGGAAAAACAAAAAAGATCTTATGGTTATTCCTCACGTCCAGGATTGCGCCCTGGATCATTAGATAAGAATCCGAAAATGAAGAGAGAAACAAAGAATATCACTACTGTATAAACGAAGAGTTTGAGAGTAAGCATTACAAAATCTCCAAGATTTTTTTTTATGGGAATGGATTACCTAATTTTTTTGGACCACATATGCTATTTTAACATGACACCTCACAATCACAATAAAAAAAAAATTTTCACTAATTTATTTGTAATAAGATTCTGAGTCCTTCGTTAGAAAAATTTTCTTGTTACCCCCACAATTACAATTAGGTATTGTGGAAGACCTAATAAAGTCTTTGTTCACTGGAAGGTCAGAGTTAGAACAAGGAAATAAATGGATTCAAATTAATTACTATGGTTATTCAATATAAAAAATTTCTATTTTTTGAATCGAGGGTTCATAATGTAAGACTATCCAATCCTATTAATTTTTTTGATCAAAAAAATCATGAATTTAGGAAAGTATTAAAGATTTCAGCGAAAACTTACAGCGGCTTGCCAAACAAAGGCTAAGAGAAAAAAGAATAAAGGTATGATGGGCATAACGTCTACGATTGGATTGAAAAAGGCATAAGCCTCGGGCAATTTGGCGAAGAAAAAACTACTTGAATAAAGGGCATAATTAAGACAGATACAGATTAAACTAAAGATATTAAGCATAACAAAAATTTGGTTCTTGTAGATTAGATAATTTGATTTTGATTGAGTTACTTTATATAATATAAGGTAAAAATAAAAAGGGGCAGGTAAAAAAAATCCCCTTTTTCTATTCTTAAACGAGAATACAAGGAATTATACTTTCATACAATATTTTAATTTCATTTTATGTAATGATCAATAAATTTTTGATTATTCTATATCGACATGTGTCATGTCGAATCCTAGCAACAAGATTTCCCGTATGTATCTTATTTAGGTTGGGCTGGAATTGACGAATAACCAAAACTAATAATAGTCTTTATAAGTGTCGAATAGAAATCTAAATGGGGCGTGGCCAAGCGGTAAGGCAACGGGTTTTGGTCCCGTTACTCGGAGGTTCGAATCCTTCCGTCCCAGATCGTTTCAATCAGAAACGACAAATGGAATCACATTGTATCCGACAGTAAACATAAAATTGTTAAAGAAAAAGAAAATCTTTATAAATATAAATGAATAAATGAACGAACAAGTCTATATATTATGTATTGTTATTGTCCTATTTTAGTAAAAATCATTCGGTTAAGTGAAAAAGAATCCGAAATTCCTTAAATATCCATAATTACTTATGGATTACTTACGGGAAAAATATTGTATATGATAGATACGAAAAAATAAGAATAAGAGGAGTATGATTTTCTCTTTTCAGATGAAAGAATAACGACCTTAATCTTACCTTACACGATACCTTTTCTATTCCATGCCCATGAAAGCCAATAAACTTTATTCCCAATCTATCTATGTTTTAAATTTAAATTAAACAATTTATAATTCAATTGAACATGATGAAAATTTGTACCTCTTTAGTGAATGAGATATCTGCTAAAAATTTGGAGTTATTCATTGTGAGTGCGTCGACTTGTTGATTGAATTAGAGATCAAATTCAGTCATGAACGAAAATATGTTTTCCGGCTATAACCCGAAGTCGGAGATTCTTTAAACTATTTTTACGGAATTTTTCATGATATGAATCTTTGGTACTCAAAAGAAGTGTGATAAATCGATATTGTCGAGAAACTTCCGACCTTTCCAGGTCATTGGAATAGCTTATTTAGTTAAAATTATTTTGTTCCGGGATTTGGAATACCTTAAATACCTTTAAGGTCCTTCTTTTTCTTTTGAGGTTTATAGCTTATTTGGTCGAGAAAGATGGGCCTCCATCATTTCATGATTGGTCGTCCCGAACAATCTATTAAAGATATAAATAAGTCTTAAGCAAACTCGTTTATTCGTCTTTTTYTTTTTTATTAATTTATATGATATGGGGTTCAAAAATTGTTTTTGAGCCCTCTCCAGAAAATACTTATCTATCCATAGATAGATAGAAAATATGGACTATACTATTACTATATAGTAATAGTAATAGTAATAGTAATAATACTATTATAGTATAGTATAGTATAGTATAGTATTATGTACCGGTATATACTGTTCGACCCAATGACTATTCATCATTCTATATTGAATCAATTTCATATTATATTGGTTCGAAATGAAATTAGAGAAATGTTATGGTAAAACTTCGTTTGAAACGATGTGGTAGAAAGCAACGTGCGACTTGAAGGACATGATCGGCTGTGGATTCTGACATCCACCATTTTCTATAAGAATGAAGATGCCCTCAGCTCGACATAGTTTGTTCTATTCCACTAGGAACCTAATTTGTGTTAGGTACTAATTTAAATAGTACATGATGAAGCTCGAGCAGAAAAAGTAAAAGTATTGATTCATTTATCGGGGAGAAGAATCTAGGGTTAGTGACAATTAATAAGTTGGACCAACTTTGTAAGTATATCCTCAATATAGAAATCGAAAGGGTAAAATTAAAACAAGTAAAAAACGCAAAAGGTATGTTGCTGCCGTTTTGAAAGGAATAAGGATCACCGAAGTCATGTCTAAACCCAATGATTTCACAAAGCAAAGATAAAGGATTCCGGAACAAGGAAACACTATTTTCAATTGTCTCAACAATTGTATCAGAATCAGAATGAAGAATCAAAAAAGATTCGAGACGAGATAAACAAAGGAGGTTAGAGACAGCTCAATAAATGTCTAAGGAGTTCCCCTCGAACTCTTTCAGAATTACTCAACTTGAGTTATGAGTACGACTGAGATTTACTTTTTCTGTAAGGAATAAGAAAACCACTTAAATCATATTTTAATTTATGATTTTATAGATCCATGGGCCAATTATATACTTAAATATAGAGAAATTAGAATCATTTTTCTCGAGCCGTATGAGGAGAAAACCTCCTATACGTTTCTAGGGGGGGTGAATTGTTTATCTACATCTATCCCGATGAGCCATCTATCGAATCGTTGCAATTGATGTTCGATCCCGAAGAGACGGAAGAGATCTTCGAAAAGTGGGTTTTTACGATCCGATAAAGAATCAAACTTATTTAAACGTTCCTGTTATTCTATATTTCCTTGAAAAGGGCGCTCAACCTACAGTAACTGTTCATGATATTTTAAGGAAGGCAGAATTCTTTAAAGAAGGAACTTCGAGTTAATTATGAATTTTCATTAAAAATTTTCAAATTTCAATAAAAATAAAGTAAAAAAAAAAGATAGAGGGTAACTAGCCTCTATCTTTGTGTAATTATTTCCCCGGAATTTACCGACAAAGGCGGGATACATTTTTCTTATGATATCTCTATTGATTGAATGAGCTCGAGATTTTTTCTCTATCCCTTCCTTATTTTTCCATTCAAATTTCTTATTTCTCTTCTTATTTCTCTTATGCTAATCCAACGCAAGGCTTTTTTTTTAGAAAAAAAAAATAATGGATTTTCTCAATATTCCATTCATATTGACAATGTTGTATTGAACCAATATAATTCGATCGTAGATAAAGAAATCCGTTTATCCCTACCCCATATTGGTTCTTTCCTTCACTTAAATCAAATGAGGGAGGGTTTTGCTGGATTTATTGTAATACAAGACATATTTTCTTAACAACAAAAAAACATACACAACGGATCAAGAGAAAAATGGGTGTCAATTTGAAAATCTATATCGGATTGGGAATCTATTGTTTTTTAATCCGATCCGCTCATTTTTATATTTTTATGTTTATTACAATTACAAATTGATCAACAAATCTTTCTTTTACATTTCGATTTGTTGCTAGTTCAATGTTTTGATTTTGACGGAGTTCTCCGCAGTACAATCCAATTAAATTTTTGCATTTCGATCGTATCTACACTAACACTAACACTAATATATATATATATATATATTATATATATATTTATATATTTTTATATATTTTTTATTTTCCGGGTTGCTGTAGAGTACTCGGCTTTTAAGTGCGACTATGATCTTTTACACATTTGGATGAAGCAACGAATTCGTCCAGACTATTGGTAGAGTCTATAAGACCACGACTGATCCTGAAAGGTAATGAAGGAAAAAACAGCATGTCGTAATAAGATATAAATTGATTTATTAATCTATTTTTTTTTTATTCAAATAGAACTTTGAATTTATCCTTACTAGATCGTTACAAAATCAAAATATTGTGTTGATTTTTTTAAAGGGACAAAAGAAATTCACATTTACAATTTGGTCTAATGAATAAATGGATAGAGTCCTATGGCTCCAATTCTGGTAAAACAAAAAGCAACGAGCTTATGTTCTTAATTTGAATGATTACCCAATCTAATTAGACGTTAAAATAGATTAGTGCCTGATGCGGGAAAGGGTTCTCCTATGAGTGGACCATTGATTCTTTTTYTTTTTTAATCCTAACTATTCTCCATTATGAATTGGAGACAGATGTGTAGAAGAAAGAGTATACTGATAAAGAGAATCTAATTTATTCCAAAATCAAAAGAGCGACCGGGTTGCAAAAATAAAGGATCTTGGACCCTCTGTTTATTATAATAAACATAAACCAATTCCAATTGGAGATAAAAAGATAGGAAAGAGATCTGTTGATTGGACTCCCCGTCTCGGGGTATATCTTTTGATTTATACTGAGTAGATAGTATACTATCTATTATAGTATATACATAATCTATACCCTGTTCTGACCATATTATATTGCACTATGTATCATTTGATAACCCAAGACACGCCCCCCTGTCTCCGTTTTAAATAGAGAAATTGAAATGGAAGAATTACAAGGATATTTAGAAAAAGATGGATCTCGGCAACAAAACTTCCTATATCCACTTATATTTCAAGAGTATATTTACACACTTGCTCATGATCATGGGTTAAATAGTTCGATTTTTTACGAACCCATGGAAATTGTGGGTTTAGGTTATGACAATAAATCCAGTTCCGTACTTGTGAAACGTTTAATTACTCGAATGTATCAACAGAATTCATTGATTTATTCAATGAATGACTTTAACCAAAATCGATTCGTTGGGCATAACAATTCTTTTTATTCCAATTTTTATTCTCAAATGGTATCAGAAGGTTTTGCAGTCATTGTGGAAATTCCATTCTCGCTTCGATTAGTACCTTCCTCCGAAGAAATACCCAAATCTCAGAATTTACGATCTATTCATTCAATATTTCCCTTTCTAGAGGACAAATTGTCGCATTTAAATTATGTCTTAGATATACTAATACCCTATCCTATTCATCTAGAAATCTTAGTGAAAATCCTTCAATGCTGGATCCAAGATGTTCCCTCTTTGCATTTTTTGCGATTCTTTCTCCATGAATTTCATAATTGGAATAATTTTATTACTCCGACTAAATCTATTTCCGTTTTTTCAAAAGAAAATAAAAGACTATTCCGGATCCTGTATAATTCTTATGTATCTGAATATGAATTTGTATTCGTTTTTCTTCGTAAACAATCCTATTATTTACGATCAA